CTTTTCATACTGGTGGAGTATTCACGGGTGGTACTGCCGAACATGTACGAGCTCCTTCTAATGGAAAAATAAAATTTGATGAGGGTTTGGTTCATCCCACACGTACCCGTCACGGGCATCCTGCTTTTCTATGTTTTATAGACTTGTATGTAACTATTGAGAGTCGGGATATTAGACATAATGTAAATATTCCAACAAAAAGTTTGATTTTAGTTCAAAATGATCAATATGTAGAATCAGAACAAGTGATTGCCGAGATTCGTGCCGAAACGTCCATCTTTCATTTTAAGGAAAGGGTTCAAAAACATATTTATTCTGAGTCAGAAGGAGAAATGCACTGGAGTACTGATGGATATCATACGCCCGAATATCCATATAGTAATGTTCATCTATTACCAAAAACAAGTCATTTATGGGTATTAGCAGGAGGTCTATGCAGATCCAATTACAATATAGTGTCTTTTTCACTCCACAAGGATCAAGATCAAATGAATGCTAATTCATTTTCTCTCAAAAATATCTTTGATCTCTCGCTGACTAATGATCAAATAAGACATAAATTGTTGGATACTTTTGGTAAAAAAGAGAGGGAAAGTCTTGACTATTCAAAACCTTATCGAATCATATCTAAGGGTCATTGGAATCTCATAGAGCCTTCTACTTATATTCGTCAAGAGAATTCCTTGGCGAAAAAGCGAAGAAATAGATTTGTGATTCCCTTACAATATGATCAAGAACAAGAAAAGAAACTAATACCCTGTTTTGGTATTTCGATTAAAATACCTATAAATGGTATTTTACGTAGAAATAGTATTCTTGCTTATTTTGATGATCCGCGATACAGAAGAAGCAGTTCAGGAATTATTAAATATGGGATTGTCGAAGTAGATTCAATCGTAAAAAAAGAAGATTTGATTGAGTATCGAGGAGCAAAAGATTTTAGTCCGAAATACCAAACGCAAATGAAAGTAGATCAATTTTTTTTCATTCCCGAGGAAATACATATCTTACCTGGATCTTCGCCCATAATGGTCCGGAACAATAGTATCATTGGAGTAGATACACGACTTGTTTTAAATATAAATACAAGAAGTCGAGTAGGTGGATTAGTCCGAGTGGAGAGAAAAAAGAAAAGTATAGAACTGAAAATATTTTCTGGAGATATTCATTTTTCTGGAGAGGTGGATAAAATATCTAGGCACAGTGGCATTTTGATACCACCAGGAATCGGAAAAAAAGATTCTAAAGGATCAAAAAAATTGAAAAATTGGATCTATGTCCAACGCATTACACCTACCAAAAAAAAGTATTTTGTTTTGGTTCGGCCCGTAGTCACATATGAAATAGCTGATGGGATAAATTTAGCAACACTTTTCTCTCAGGATCTCTTGCAGGAAAAGAATAATGTCCAACTTCGAATTGTCAATTATATACTTTATGAAAATGGCAAGTCAATTCGAGGAATTTCTCACACAAGTATTCAATTAGTTCGAGCTTGCTTAGTATTGACTTGGGACCAAGAAAAAAAGAGTTCTATAGAAGAAAAGGTTCATGCTTCTTTTGTTGAAATAAGGACAAATGATCTGCTTTGTTATTTCATCCGAATTGAGTTAGTAAAGTCCACTCTTTCGTATACCGAAAAAAGGTATGATACGACAGGTTCAGGATTGATTTCCAATAATGAATTAGATCGTATTCATAGAAAAAATCCTTTTGATTCCAAGGCGAAGATTCAAATATTTCCCCAACATCAGGGAACTCTTGGTACGTTGTTGAATCGAAATAAGGAATGCCAATCTTTCCTAATTTTGTCATCATCCAATTGTTCTCGAATTGGTCCCTTCAATACTTCGAGATATAATAATGCGACAAAAGAATTGGATCCCATGACTCCAATTAGGTATTTGTTGGGTCCTTTAGGTACTATTGTGCCTAGAATAGTAAATTCTCGTTCATCTTACTATTTAAGAACTTATAATCAAGTCTTTTTAAAGAAATCTTTTTTGCTTGAAAATTTTCAACAAACTTTCCAAGTGCTTCAAGTACCTCCATTTCAATACTGTTTCCTAGATGAAAATAGTAGGATTTATAATCCCGATCCTTGCAGTAACATCATTTGGAATTCATTCCATTTGAATTGGTGTTTTCTCCATCACGATTCTTGTGAAGAGGCATGGACAATAATTAGCCTTGGACAATTCCTTTGTGAAAATGTATATCTATTGAAATATGGATCACGCATAAAAAAATCTGGTCAAATTTTCATTGTTCATGTTGATTCTCTAGTTATAAGATCAGCTAAGCCCTATTTGGTCACTCCAGGAGCAACTGTCCATGGTCATTATGGGGAAACCTTTTATGAAGGAGATACATTAATTACATTTATATATGAAAAGTCAAGATCTGGTGACATAACGCAAGGTCTTCCAAAAGTAGAACAAATCTTAGAAGTTCGTTCAATTGATTCAATATCGATGAACCTCGAAAGAAGAGTTGAAGGTTGGGACGAACGTATCCGAAGGATTCTTGGGATCCCCTGGGGATTCTTGATTGGAGCTGAACTAACCATAGCCCAAAGTCGTATCTCTTTGGTTAATAAGATACAAAAGGTTTATCGATCCCAGGGGGTACAGATCCATAATAGACATCTAGAGATTATTGTACGTCAAGTAACGTCAAGAGTTTTGGTTTCCGAAGATGGAATGTCTAATGTTTTTTTACCTGGGGAATTTATTGGATTGTTGCGAGCAGAACGAGCAGGGCGCGTTTTGGACGAATCAATCTGTTATCGGGCAATCTTATTGGGAATAACGAAGTCATCTCTGAATACTCAAAGTTTCATATCCGAAGCAAGTTTTCAAGAAACTGCTCGAGTTTTAGCAAAAGCTGCTCTACGAGGTCGTATTGATTGGTTGAAAGGCCTGAAAGAAAACGTTGTTCTGGGGGGGATTATACCGGTTGGTACCGGATTCAATAAATTAGTACATCGTTCAAAGCAAGACAAAAACATTCATTTGAAAATCAAAAGGAAGAATCTATTCGAGTTGGAAATGAGCGATATTTTGCTACACCATAGAGAATTATTTTGTTCTTGTGCCCAAAAACTTTCCATGAGACATCAGACCAATCTTTTACGTAATGTATCCTAACAAGAGGTTTATTCTTTTTTATTTTAACTCTCTGGTCCGATTATGAATTTCATAATCAATGAAATAAAAAAGAAAGAATGAAATTCATGGTTTGGATCGTAGATCAATGGTCAATCCTGGTAGAAGGTTCCGTCGGAACAATTATTTATTTCATAAGGTACTGAATCTCTTTGAAAAAAAAAGAAAAAGAGAAAGTGTGGGAAAATGGGAAGACGATATTGGAACATCAATTTGGAAGAAATGATGGAAGCAGGAATTCATTTTGGTCATGTTACTAATAAATGGAATCCTAGAATGGCTCCTTACATCTCGGCAAAGCGTAAAGGTATTCATATTACAAATCTTACTATAACTGCTCGTTTTTTATCAGAAGCCTGCGATTTAGTTTTTGATGCAGCAAGTAGGGGAAAAAGATTCTTAATCGTTGGCACCAAAAAGAAAGCAGCGGATTTAGTAGCATCAGCAGCAATAAGGGCTCGATGTCATTATGTTAATAAAAAATGGCTTGGTGGTATGTTAACGAATTGGTCTACTACAGAAACAAGACTTCAGAAGTTCAGGGACTTAAGAGCAGAACAAAAGATGGGGAAACTCAATCGTCTCCCTAAAGGAGATGCAGCAATGTTGAAGAGAAAGTTATCTACTTTGCAAGCATATCTTGGCGGGATCAAATATATGACGGGATTGCCCGATATTGTAATTATCGTGGATCAGCAAGAAGAATATACGGTTCTTCGAGAATGTGTCATTTTGGGTATTCCGACGATTTGTTTAATCGATACAAATTGTGATCCAGATCTTGCAGATATTTCTATTCCGGCCAACGATGATGCTATAGCTTCGATTCAATTGATTCTTACCAAATTAGTATCTGCAATTTGTGAGGGCCATTCTAGTTATATAAAAAATGGTTGATTATCTTATCATTACTCTTAAGAAGAAGAAAGAAGAAGGTTAGTTTGTTTTTGGTGAACTCTCTTTGATTGTTACTCTTTTGGTTTGCATCTTTTGGAGTTTGAACTATGTTTTGACTATCAAATAATATTTAAAAGAAAAGATAAAAATGATTGGTATTTTTTTATGTGATTTCTCGGTATCCGAAATATACGATTCATAACTTAAATTCATGAATGAATATAGGTGAATTGAGAAAGAGATGGTTGAATAAAAATAATCACTTTTTTTAAGTTTGATTTCTGTTAGAGGACAATATGAATGTTATACCATGTTCCATTAAAACACTCAAAGGGTTATACGATATATCAGGTGTAGAAGTAGGCCAACATTTATATTGGCAAATAGGAGGTTTACAAATTCATGCCCAAGTACTTATCACTTCTTGGGTTGTAATTGCTATCTTATTAGGTTCAGTCATCATAGCTGTTCGGAATCCGCAAACCATTCCGACCAACGGTCAGAATTTCTTCGAATATGTCCTTGAATTTATTCAAGACTTGAGCAAAACTCAGATTGGAGAGGAGTATGGTCCTTGGGTTCCTTTTATAGGAACGATGTTCCTATTTATTTTTGTTTCTAACTGGTCAGGTGCTCTTTTACCTTGGAAAATCATAAAATTACCTCATGGGGAGTTAGCTGCGCCCACGAATGATATAAATACTACTGTTGCTTTAGCTTTACCTACGTCAGTGGCATATTTCTATGCGGGTCTCAGGAAAAAAGGATTGGGATATTTCGGGAAATACATTCAACCAACTCCAATACTTTTACCAATTAATATTCTAGAAGATTTCACAAAACCTTTATCTCTTAGTTTTCGACTTTTCGGGAATATATTGGCTGATGAATTAGTGGTTGTTGTTCTTGTTTCTTTAGTGCCTTTAGTAGTTCCTATACCTGTCATGTTTCTTGGATTATTTACAAGTGGTATTCAAGCTCTTATTTTTGCAACTTTGGCTGCGGCTTATATAGGTGAATCCATGGAGGGTCATCATTGACTCACTTTCAAAATAGTCTTTTTTGAAGCTTATCCCAATTCAAGCAATGTGGGGGTTCGGGGTTCAATATAATCCACTGGGTTGGAGAAGAGAATACAAATAGCTACATGTATGTATATATGAAGAAATATAGATGATATTGCATAATTTGGAAGATAAAGAAGGGTTGGAGATCATGTATATGTAATACCTATGAGTATCAATCCTTGTGTATGTTTTGAAGAATGGTTTCAGAATACAATTTAATAGAATAAAAAAGAATAAAAAGTGCAGGTGATTTACGTTATGGAAGAAAAAAAGTCTATGTTATTTACTAGTTAAATGGTAATTATCCCTATCTCTTTTTTTTCTAGCCCACTGCATTTAGATGGATTCCCATATAAGTCCTTTTTCTATTTTGTCTTTGATTGTGAATTGAATGAAAGAGAAAAAAGAGATTAAGTACTAATTCATTGGTTGGTTGTATCATTAACCATTTTTTTTTGTGCGAGGAACTTACCATGAATCCACTTATTTCTGCTGCTTCCGTTATTGCTGCTGGATTGGCTGTAGGGCTTGCTTCTATCGGACCTGGGGTTGGTCAAGGTACTGCTGCGGGCCAAGCTGTAGAAGGTATTGCGAGACAACCAGAAGCAGAGGGTAAAATACGAGGTACTTTATTGCTTAGTCTGGCTTTTATGGAAGCTTTAACAATTTATGGACTGGTCGTGGCATTAGCTCTTTTATTTGCAAATCCTTTTGTTTAATGTTTCATTTCATCGTAGAATAAAAATGTAAAAAAAAAAAAAAGAAGAAGAAAAGAATAACCATAACTAAGAAATTTGAGAATTCTCAAATTCCATTAATAATAATAAGCGGAGTGATACAAAAAGAACTCTGTTCTTTGTTAGTCCTATCTATAAGGGGAGAGCTTATGAAAAATATAACCGATTCTTTTGTTTCCGTGGGGCACTGGCCATCCGCTGGGAGTTTCGAGTTTAATACCGATATTTTAGCAACAAATCCAATAAATCTAAGCGTAGTGCTGGGTGTATTGATTTTCTTTGGAAAGGGAGTGTGTGCGAGTTGTGTATTTCAAGAATACGTTGGATTTAACCGGCTGCACTTTCTTTATATTTATGTATTCTTTTTTATATTTCTATAGTAGAAATAGGAACAAAAGGTGCACAATCTCGACGAATTACTTCGGAATTGGATTTTATTCAGAAATCATATGTAAGAACCATAGCATTTCGTGACTAATTGGTAAATGAACTTTGATTCTCTTCTCTATCAACCAATAATGTTGAGGTCTTTTACATGGTTAAAGATAAATTTTTTGAAGTCCAGGCACAGCATAGCATGGTACTCTTTCTACCACTACGTTAGTACCAAAAAGGTTGAAAAATAATACAAAGAAAAAAGGAAGAATTAGGAATTTATCCGATGTAGAACACTCATATAGATAAATTTCTTTGAACCATTAACTGGAAAGATGAGTCCCCCTTTTTTATCCACTGCCGAATCGACGACCTATGTATTGTATTTGTATAAAATATTTGTATAAAAAAAAAATTTTTTGGATGAAAAAGATCGAAATCTCATTATATTCTAATAATAATGAGAATGAAGTTCATAATTCTATTCAATTCTCTTTCTATTCTATTAGGATTTTGATTTAATTTATCATAGCATATAAAGAAGAAAGAAATTTCTTCTTTCTTTTTCTTCTTTAAAATCTTTTTCTTTTTGGAAAGAAGTTGTAAATAAAGAACAAATAAAGAAACAACTTTGCTGACAATTTTTTCTTTTTTGTCTGGTCTGAAGAGTCCTCCTAAGATTCTGATGTTAGATCAGTTTTTATATCTTTGAATAAGAACAGAAAAGAGAGGATAGGCTCATTCCGTTTAAAGATATGGGAATGCCCATTAATCAAAGAAAAGATAAAAGAAACAATTGAGCGTGAGAGCCAAATGAATTGAAAGATTCATGTTTGGTTCGGGAAGAGATATGATAGTTGTGAAATGAATGGAAAGATAATCTACTTTCATTAAATGATTTATTAGATAAACGAAAACAGAGGATCTTGAGTACTATTCGAAATTCAGAAGAATTACGTAGAGGAGCCATTGAACAGCTCGAAAGAGCTCGGGTTAGATTACGGAAAGTGGAAATCGAAGCAGATGAGTATCGAACGAATGGATACTATGAGATAGAACGAGAAAAAGGAATTTTGATTAATGCTACTTGCAATAGTTTGGAACGATTAGAAAATTACAAAAATGAAACTCTTTTTTTTGAAAAACAAAGAGCAATTAATCAGGTCCGACAACAAGTTTTGCAACAAGCCTTACAACGAGCTCTAGGAACTTTGAATAGTTGTTTAAATATCAAATTACATTTTCGTACTATCAGTG